CTTATCCTTTCAATTGGTTGGTATTTTTGCCTATCCTCGTATCTTTCAAAAATGGAAACTTAGGGAAGTACTTTCTAAACATATGTAGAAAAAGAACATATTTCATTTAGCCTTTTCATGCCTACTATAACTAGTTATTTCGGTTTTCTACTAGCAGCTTTGACTATAACCTCAGCTCTATTTATCGGCTTGAGCAAGATACGACTTATTTGAAATTAATTAAATGAACAATTCATACAAAAATCTTTCTGTGATAGTTCATATATTCTATAGTTCCTTACCGTATCAATTTCCAATTTTTGGTCATTGAGATTTAGAGTCAATACGGATTACTATTTATATTTAAGCATAGATATTACCTCCCCTTTCCCCTCTCAAACAAATTGAAATGATTGAAGTTTTTCTATTTGGAATCGTCTTGGGTCTAATTCCTATTACTTTGGCTGGATTATTTGTAACTGCATATTTACAATACAGACGTGGTGATCAGTTGGAACTTTGATTAATTAACATCCCTTTTTTGATTGACCTCCTACTTCCTTTAATTCGCGGGAGGTCAAAATTAGATTGGTTTCATTTTTTCGGTGGTAATTTTCGACCTAGCGCGACTAACAAGAACACAGAATCACGCTCTGTAGGATTTGAACCTACGACATCGGGTTTTGGAGACCCACGTTCTACCGAACTGAACTAAGAGCGCTTTATTATCACAATGAATATTTTGTGACCCCAATACGTCTTGCATATCTACTATCATAAAATTAAAGATTTTTTATGTATATCCAATTTTCTTTTAATCGATCTCAATTGATCCCCCGTTACTGTTCAGAAGATAAGTAATAGGTAGGGATGACAGGATTCGAACCCGTGACATTTTGTACCCAAAACAAACGCGCTACCAAGCTGCGCTACATCCCTTTCAATTGGTCTACAGTGTCATTGTAGAGAATCCCTGTTTTGTTTTCCATATCTTTATTTCTTCCATTGATATACACAAATATCTTGTCATTTCTTCTTTTTGGTCTCATATAACATATAATTATATTAAAAATAGTAAAAGACTTCTATCATATTTCTATTATATTATTATATTTCTATTATATTAAAGTTATATTAAAGTATGAAATAAATATGAGACCCTGTAAAAAATGACTATTTTTCGAGAATTTCTGGCCTAAAGGGGCATATTTGTTTCTTTTAAGATTCAGAAAAGTACGATCTATTTTGTACATTTCAACTTGAATTAGGAATTCCGCGTACAAATACAAGCGGTCAGTCATTAAGTACATATACACATCTGGTTATATATGTATTAGCATTATGTATTAGAAATAATAAAGAAGGAGGAGAATTTAAAATGCGAGATCTAAAAACATATCTCTCCGTGGCACCGGTAGTAAGTACTCTATGGTTCGGGTCTTTAGCAGGTTTATTGATAGAGATCAATCGTTTTTTTCCGGATGCGTTGATATTCCCCTTTTTTTCATTCTAGTTATTGATATGGTAGGGGGGGAAGAGGATTAGAGATAGAATCAAATATCTGTAACTAATCCCTTCCCTTCTTTTTTTTTTCGAATATACGTTAGAAAAACAAAAAGGGGATTCCCCCTCGGTGAAACTAGTAATTCGGGCCAGGCTCAAATTGAAATAAAATGAATAAAAAATAGAGTAAAATGTGATGGTTGGGGCAACAATATCATACAAGATACTTAAATAAAAATTAAATGCTGTACGGCAATTTAAAATTCTAAATCGAGTAATATAGTTAGAAATCATTATATTACTTACTTATTAATATATTGTTATTATTACTATATTGATTTATATTGATTTATTGCAACGAAACCTTTCTTTCATAATTCGATTTCGAGTTACCTGTTTTTTTTTGTTCCTTTCTTCTTCCTCGTTTCGGATCGGAAAATCAAAGAATTGAATGAATCAAAAACCAAAGGAGGCTCATGGCCAAGGGTAAAGATGTCCGAGTAACGGTGATTTTGGAATGTACCAGTTGTGTTCGAAATCGTGTTAATAAGGAATCAACGGGCATTTCCAGATATATTACTCAAAAGAATCGACATAATACGCCTAGTCGATTGGAATTGAGAAAATTCTGTCCCTGTTGTTACAAACATACGATTCACGGGGAGATAAAGAAATAGATCAAACCGGTCACTCGTGTGTCAGTCTTCCGTTCCAAGGAAGATCAAAAATGACATATTAGATATATCTAATATATAACAATATATAATATATATTAATTTGAATATAAACAAACCAAATCCTATTTCGATCAGATCAACCGTGATGGAGAATTAAGAAATAGGATTAGGATCTTTTCTTTAGGATAAGGAATAAACAAACCATGGATAAATCCAAGCGAATCTTTCTTAAATCCAAGCGATCTTTTCGTAGGCGTTTGCCTCCGATCCAATCGGGGGATCGAATTGATTATAGAAACATGAGTTTAATTAGTCGATTTATTAGCGAACAAGGAAAAATATTATCTAGACGGGTGAATCGATTGACCTTAAAACAACAACGATTAATTACTATTGCTATAAAACAAGCTCGTATTTTATCTCCGTTACCTTTTCTTAATAATGAGAAACAATTTGAAAGAAGCGAGTCAACCGCTAGAACTACTGGTCTTAGAACCAGAAAAAAATAGGCTGACTCTTGAATTGAATCAAAAAAAATCCCAATCCAAACTCAAATGCGGATTGACGCTTTTTTTTTCTAAAAATAGGAAATCCAGATTTGATTGTCGTGTCGTTTGAAAAAAAAAAAAAAATTGGGGAAGAATAGAAGAATAAGAAATATTTTTTATTCAACATGTTTCTTCATTTTCATTTTGACGACTTTTTCATATTTTATCATACTAATTTCTACTCTACCTTCCCAGAGTTCATTCTCCAGGGAACTCCATTTAAACCATTCCAACGGATTCCCTTCACTCTCTTTATTTTATGATCTCGTTGGAAATCATATAAAGACAACTCTTATTTAATATAGCTATTTGTGCAAGTATTTTACGATTAAGAAGCAATTGTTTCTTGTACAGATTGTGTATTAATTTACTATAACTAAAGTATACTTTATTGTCTCGAATTACTGCATTTATACGAGTAATCCACAAACGACGAAAATCTCTCTTTTGTCTACCCCTATCCCGATGAGCCGAAACCAAAGCTCTTATTTTCTGTTGAGTAATAGTCCGAGTAAGTCTTGAATGAGCCCCTCGAAAAGTTGATGCAAATAAACGGATTTTTGTTCTACGTCTTCGAGCTATATACCCTCGTTTAATTCTGGTCATTGAATAAATGAAACTTTGATGAATAACTAATTGATTTCCTTTCTTTCAGTTATTCCCTTCCCGTGTCCTAGTCTATTAATAACAAAACGGATTCTTCCAATGTATAAAATAAAAATTCCAATGGCTTTTGCTACTCTAACCTTCCCGACCACGATTTTTTTCTAGGCATTTCGCCTAGAAATCAAAATTGTATTGATACTAGGTATCAAAAACACATAGTAAATAAAAAAGTAATAAATAAAAATGGATTATAGTGGGTTCCATCGTTTCTATGGTTACTTCTTAAACGGCGAGGTCCTCTCTATACACCGGAGCCCTTCCTTCATTTAATCAATGTTATTGTTAACTTGTACAGTTCACACCCTTTGGCTCTACCCATAATTATCTAGTACTAGGTCTTTCACAACGAGATCTATTTATACAGTAACGGTATTTAATTATGAAGATTTGCTGAGTAGCTGACCCTGTTAGTCCGTTCTTGCAAGAATAAGGCCTAAAATTTGGACTTTTTAAAATAAGATTTCCCCTGCTTAATGAATACCATTTGCTATCAATGGGGAATCCTTTCTCATCTTAAATTTAAAATTGAGGTGATTGGATTTGCACCAACGGGAACCATACATTTGATACCCCAATCGAAGGATAGATCTTTTTTTAAGATATTGAATATTCAATGGAGTTCGTCCATTCTATTCTATCCTACTCACTGGTACGGATCGGTGATACTGGATCAATTGTTTTCTTTCTTTTGTCCTAGTCCATGGTCTGAACGAGTCGCACATACACCCTAGTACATGTTCCTCGTCGCTGAGGACATCCTCCAAGAGCGGGGGATTTCGTGACATTTCTGATTGGCTGTCTTGTGTTTCTAATAAGTTGTTTAATAGTTGGCATGTTGAATCATATATATAATGGGCTGGTTTAGATCGATCTTAACCGGATGCTTAGGAATTCTTTTTTTTTCTATATTTTTAATTTCTATATTAAGAAATTAATAAATAGAATATTAAATCCGGTAAGAAGATAAAATACCAAATCACGAATTCATGTGAAATCCTTGTTCTTTTTCTTTTTTATTCAGTCGCTACAAGATCAACAATTCCATGAGCTTGGGCTTCTGTTGCTGACATAAAAACATCTCTTTCCATGTCTTCGGATACAACCCATAGGGGTTTGCCTGTCCTTTGTGCATAAACCCTTGTGATGGTTTCGCGCAGCTTCAGCAGCTCTTCCGCTTCCAGGACAAATTCTCCCGTCTGTGCCTCATAAAAAGAACTAGCAGGTTGATGGATCATTACCCTGATAATATATGATATAACATAAAAAATGTTTCTTCTATCTCGCATGATGAAAGTGAGGAGATAAAGAATAATCAAAAAGATATAATTGAACAACCGTACAGGCATCTTTTGCGCATTGCATACGGCTCTATAATGGAATTCGCTTTTTTTACCTTACCTTACTTACATCGAAGAAATATAAAATAAATGATAGGGTCTATCAGACTCGGGTTGGTAAATGATCCAATAACCATCCTTCCTTTTGTAGTAGTTCAAAAATACTATAAAAATACTATGATGGTTCCGTTGCTTTATATATTTATTTCGTCTGTTATTTAGCAATCCCAAAGTTTCTTTTTTTTTTTTTTTCAAATAAAAAAACAAGATTTATTTTCATATTCTTTCATAACCTAAATATTGTTAAGATTAAGAGCCCCTGCTGTGAAAACAAAAAAGTTTGTGACGCTGAAATAGGCCTCCCGATAGATTGGCTAAAATCGAAAATGCCTTTTTATCTCATACTACTCTTTCGATACGTAATCTAAGGGTTTAAAAAAAATTTTCTCATATCGAATTCGAAGTGCCATGCTATTATTACTTAATATTCATATAGTGCGAAGGCATAGTTTTCTTTTTTTCTCTCAAATCAAATAAAAAACTCATTGGCGCCGAGCGTGAGGGAATGCTAGACGTTTGGTAATTTCCCCTCCAACAAGAATAAAAGATCCCATCGAAGCGGCTAATCCCATGCATATTGTCTGTATATCTGGTCGCACAAATTGCATAGTATCATAAATAGCCACTCCGGGTATTACCCATCCGCCAGGAGAGTTTATAAACAAATAGAGATCTTTGGTATCATCCTCTATGCTGAGATATACCATAAGACCAATAAGTTGATTCGAGATCTCGCTATCAACCCCTTGGCCTAAAAAAAGTAATCTTTCTCGATAAAGTCGGTTGATTGGGATAAAATGGTATCCCTTAGAAACCGTACATGCACCTTTTGATGCATACGGTTCAACAAAAATCATGAAAAAAGGAATCAATGTGTAGATTCTAGCTTTTTTTTTTCCTAACAGGTTTTTTTAACTTATAAAATGGACTTTTCTTTCATTTTTCAAGAAAGATGAGTTTTGGCCTGTTTTGTTTATCTAAAAAAAATTGCTAAACTTATCTGACTAACTTCTCATTGATGTATTGTTTCATCGAGATACAATCTAAATCGCGATGTAATTTTCTTGTTCCTGACTGGGCTTCTTCAATTTTTTTAGGTTTATGCTCTACTCCGAGTAAAGATCCGCCCGATTTGGATTTGTACATATAGGACAAATGCCCCAATACCACGTCCTTTTGCTATGACTTCCCCATTTTTTTTTTTCAATTTATTTCATGTCTTCCAACAAATATTCAACGCATTTATCATATTACTCGATTGATTAACAGTTTGAGATCACTTCTATTTCTAAATATTTAAATAAATAGAAATAACTAAAATATGATATAAATATGATATTAAGTCGTAATCATAAATATACTTATTACCAATTGGTTTTCTTTCTAAACGGAGCCTGGATACTTCATTTGATTGGTCTAACCAAGCCAACCATAAATTATTCTAATTGATAATATTAGTCCGTATACCCTCCCTAAAAAATGGATCTAATTGCACTTCACGCTCCAAATTTTTGATAATTGAATCAATCTTTCTCGGGCGAAAGAGGGGATATCTCGATCGGGGAAGAGAACGGGGAAATACCGTATGCCCAATATATCTGACAAGTCGCACTATACGTCAATCCACAATGCATCTTCCTCTCCAGGACTTCGAAAGGGTACTCTTGGAACACCAATAGGCATTAAATAAAAGAAAAATTAAGTACTATATCTCACTTTGATGTGAAAGCGTAACAGTGGGTTTAGTGGCCTAATACTATTGATTTTATTATCCTATTTTATCCATAGATTGACTAAGTTCATAAAAAAAGAAGACAAAATGAATAAAGGAAAATTCTTACAAATGAGTCCTTTGAATGATGAACAAATATATATATATTCACTCATATAAAATGGTATCAACCCCCTTACCATTGCGTATTGTTACTTATCGGGTGTAGAATAGATCTGCTTCTTTTTGTTCCTACGAACAAAATAGTTTCATTATTACTAAAAGTAATTATTACGAAAAGCATCAAACAAATATTAATCCTTTCCCCGAGAGAATCCCCTAAAAAAGGGGTCTATAGCATAGCTTTTTCCAATGCAATAAAGTTACATTGTGTCTATTTTTCGTTGATAAAGGGGTATTTCCATGGGTTTGCCTTGGTATCGTGTTCATACCGTCGTATTGAATGATCCCGGTCGTTTGATTTCTGTCCATATAATGCATACAGCTCTGGTTGCTGGTTGGGCCGGTTCGATGGCTCTATACGAATTAGCCGTTTTTGATCCCTCTGATCCTGTTCTTGATCCAATGTGGAGACAGGGTATGTTCGTTATACCCTTCATGACTCGTTTAGGAATAACGAATTCATGGGGCGGTTGGAGTATTACAGGGGGGACTGTAACGAATCCGGGTATTTGGAGTTACGAAGGTGTGGCCGGGGCACATATTGTGTTTTCTGGCTTGTGTTTTTTGGCAGCTATCTGGCATTGGGTGTATTGGGATCTAGAAATATTTACTGATGAACGTACAGGAAAACCCTCTTTGGATTTGCCTAAGATCTTTGGAATTCATTTATTTCTCTCAGGGGTGGCTTGCTTTGGTTTTGGTGCATTTCATGTAACAGGATTGTATGGTCCTGGAATATGGGTGTCCGATCCTTATGGACTAACCGGAAGGGTACAGGCCGTAAATCCAGCGTGGGGTGTGGAGGGTTTTGATCCTTTTGTTCCGGGAGGAATAGCTTCTCATCATATTGCAGCAGGGACCTTAGGTATATTGGCAGGTCTATTTCATCTTAGTGTTCGTCCACCCCAACGCCTATACAAAGGATTACGTATGGGAAATATTGAAACCGTCCTTTCCAGTAGTATTGCTGCTGTCTTTTTTGCAGCTTTTGTAGTTGCTGGAACTATGTGGTATGGTTCAGCAACTACCCCGATTGAATTGTTTGGTCCCACGCGCTATCAATGGGATCAAGGATACTTCCAACAAGAAATATATCGAAGAATTGGTGCTGGCTTAGCCGAAAATCAAAGTTTATCCGAAGCTTGGTCTAAAATTCCTGAAAAACTAGCTTTTTATGATTACATCGGCAATAATCCGGCAAAAGGGGGATTATTCAGAGCGGGCTCAATGGACAACGGGGATGGAATAGCTGTTGGGTGGTTAGGACATCCTATCTTTAGAGATAAAGAGGGGCGTGAACTTTTTGTACGTCGTATGCCGACGTTTTTTGAAACATTTCCAGTTGTTTTGGTCGACGGGGACGGAATTGTTAGAGCCGATGTTCCTTTTAGAAGGGCAGAATCAAAATATAGTGTCGAACAAGTAGGTGTAACTGTTGAGTTCTATGGCGGCGAACTGAATGGAGTCAGTTATAGTGACCCTGCTACTGTGAAAAAATATGCTAGACGTGCTCAATTGGGTGAAATTTTTGAATTAGACCGTGCTACTTTGAAATCCGATGGTGTTTTTCGTAGCAGTCCAAGGGGTTGGTTTACCTTTGGGCATGCTTCGTTTGCTTTGCTCTTCTTCTTCGGACACATTTGGCATGGTGCTAGAACCTTGTTTAGAGATGTTTTTGCTGGTATTGATCCGGATTTAGATGCTCAAGTGGAATTTGGAGCATTCCAAAAACTTGGAGATCCAACTACACGAAGACAGGTAGTTTGATTGATACAATATTGCTTTGTTACTTTTCGTTTTTATTTTATTTGACTGACTATAGGGTTGGGGTACCGGATAAATCTTGATTTGACATTTGACTCGCTGCCTTTTCTTTGACTTTTGTTCTTTCTTTATCCGGGAGACGGTCCAAAATAAACAGGTATGGAAGCTATAATTGTAAACCACGATCGAATCTATGGAAGCATTGGTTTATACATTCCTTTTAGTCTCAACTCTAGGAATAATTTTTTTCGCTATCTTTTTTCGCGACCCGCCTAAAGTTCCAACTAAAAAGTAAAAGGGTGAAATGATTTTTCATTATCTCAATTGAAAGTAACGATCCTCCCAATAGTGGGAGGATCATTACTTCGACTAGTCCCCGTGTTCCTCGAATGGATCTCTTAGTTGTTGAGAGGGTTGCCCAAACGCAGTATATAAGGCATACCCAGTAAAACTTACAAGTAAACCAGATAAAAAGATGGCGACTAGGGTTGCTGTTTCCATTATTATATAGTTTTAAGACATTATGTAGTTTTAAGACCACAATGGATCTATGATAAGATCATTTATTTACAACGGAATGGTATACAAAGTCAACAGATCTTAATGAATATAAAATATTATGGCTACACAAACCGTTGAGGGTAGTTCTAGATCTGGCCGCCCAAAACGAACTAATGCCGGGAGTTTATTGAAACCATTGAATTCAGAATATGGTAAAGTAGCTCCTGGTTGGGGAACTACTCCTTTGATGGGTCTTGCAATGGCTCTATTTGCAGTATTTCTATCTATTATTTTGGAGATTTATAATTCTTCCATTTTACTGGATGGAATTTCAATGAATTAGATTTACAAGAACCATTAACTAGCTTTTTCAATCCAACGTGAAGCGTTTAGTTTTCTGATTTTTATCCCATTCTATTTTGGTAGTTCGACCGTGGAATTTCTTTTTTTCTGTATTTCCGGAATATGAGTGTGTGACTTGGTATAATTGATCCTATGGCTAGTACAGAGAATAGATCTGTCATCTTGATAGAGATGGTTTTACTTCGTCGGATATTCGTTTTAGTATCTGGAGCACGGAATATATGAAATAGATTACTATAGATTACTAAAGTATTAGAACTATGATTCATACTTAATAGTCAGACCTCGTGGCCGGACTTCAAAAAATTTTTAAAAGAGTTAGAAGTTATAAATAGAAAGATTTTTATTCTTCCGTTTATGCTTATTTTGATCAAAGGACAAAGATTTGTTTTGATTTTTCGTCATTAGATCTAGTCATTGAATAAGTGATGATCCAACGGTTCTTAACTCAGGGAATTTTGGGACTTAGTTTGAGAAGGTTTTATTGAATCGTCGTGGTTCTAGTATGAATCTGAGGTTTTAATCGATTCATAGGGTCTTAACAAGAGAATTCCTATCAATAAAAAAAAACAGCAGTAAAGCCGCATTACACATAAATAACAACAAAGAAAATAGGTAAATAGAAGATTCAAGAGGCCTATAACAATCAATATAGAGACGAATGAGCCGACTTGATTTTTTGGCATTATAACCACAAAGAATAGTTTT